AACAAACAAGTAAGAATTGATTCGGAAGATCGAATAAAAATTTTAAAATTTTTATTCGATGCAATTATAACTGATCCTGGGGATAAAACAATTAGAAAAAAATATATTGGAATAAAAGAAATCAATAAAAAAGTTCCTCGATGGTCATACAAATTAATCGACGAATTAGAACAACAGGAAGTAGAAAATGACAAAAATGGGCCAACGAATTATCTAATTCGTTCAAGAAAAGCCAAACGTGTCGTGATTTTTACTGATATTCCGGAGAATACCGATCCTTATACTAATAACAAAGAGACTAATAATCCTGATGAAGCTGAAGAGTTGGCTTTGATACGTTATTCACAACAATCGGATTTTCGTCGAGATATAATAAAGGGCTCTGTGCGAGCTCAAAGACGTAAAACGATTATTTGGGAACTGTTTCAAGCAAATGTGCACTCCCCTCTTTTTTTGGATAGACTAGACAAACCCCCTTTTTTTTATTTTGATATTCCCGAGCTGATGAAAATCATTTTTTTAAATTGGAAAAATAAGGAATTAAAAATTTCGGATTATACAAAGGAAAAGACAAAAGAAAGTGAGAAAAAAGAGGAGGACAAAAACGAAAAATACAAAAGAGATAAAAAAATTCGTATAGAAATAGCAGAAGCTTGGGATAGCTTTTTCTTTGCTCAAGTAATAAGAGGTTTTTTATTAGTAATCCAATCAATTTTTAGAAAATATATTCTATTACCTTCATTAATAATAGCTAAAAATATTGTTCGTATATTATTATTTCAATTTCCCGAATGGTCCGAGGATTTAAAGGATTTGAATAAAGAAATCCACGTTAAATGCACCTATAATGGCGTTCAATTATCCGAAAAAGAATTTCCGAAAAAATGGTTAACAGACGGTATTCAGATAAAGATACTATTTCCTTTTCGTCTGAAACCTTGGCACAGATCTAAGTTACGATCCCCTCATAAAGATCCAATTAAAAAGAAAGGGAAAGGACAAAAAAATGATTTTTGTTTTTTAACAGTTTTGGGAACGGAAGCTGAACTGCCGTTTGGTTCTCCCCGAAAACAACTTTCCCTTTTTGAACCCATTTTTAAAGAATTCGAAAAAAAAAAATTAAAATTAAAAAAAAAATGTTTTTTAGTTCTAAGAGTTTTAAAAGAAAGAACAAAATTTTTTATAAATGCTACATTTATAAATGTAGCAAAAGAAACAAAAAAATGGGTCCTCAAAAGCATTATATTTCTAAAAAAAATAATAAAAGAATTTTCAAAAAGAAACCTAATTATATTATTTGGATTGAAAAAACTAGGAATATATGAATTGAGTGAAACTAAAAAAGAAACAAATTCGATAATACATAATAAAATTATTCCCGAATCGTCTATTGAAATTCGGTCTATGGATTGGGCAACTTACTCATTGACAGAAAAAAGAATTAAAAATCTAACTAATAGAACAAATACAATCATAAATCAAATAGAAAAAATGAAAAAAGACAAGAAAAGAGAGTTTATAACTCGAGAGATAAATCTTAACCCTAACAAAATAAGTTATGAAGATAAAAGATTAGAATCACCAAAAAATATTTGGCGGATATTAAAAAGAAAAAATATTCGATTACTTCGTAAATCCCACCATTTTTTAAAATTTTTTATTGAAAAGATATACATAGATATCTTTCTGCGTATCATTAATACCCCTAGAATCAATGCACAGCTTTTTATTGAATTAACAAAAAAAATTATTAATAAATACATTTACAATAATGAAGCAAATCGAGAAAGAATTGATAAAACAAATCAAAGTATAATTAACTTTATTTCAACTATAAAAGGGTCACCTTGTATTAATAAGAATTCACATATTTTTTTGGACTTATCTTACTTGTCACAAGCATATGTATTCTACAAATTATCACAAACCCAAGTCAGTAATTTATATAATTTAAGATCTGTCTTTAAATATTACAGAACATCTTTTTTTATTAAGAATGAAATAAAAGAGTATTTTGTTGGAACGCAAGAAATATTTGATTCCGAATTAAGACAACATAAGAACCTTCGAAATTCTGTAATTAATGAATGGAAAAACTGGCTAAAGGATCATTATCAATATCAATATGATTTATCTCAGATTAGATGGTCACGATTAGTACCGCAAAAATGGCGAAATAGAGTCAATCAATATCAATGCCGTATGGCTAAAAATAAAGATTTAAACAAATGTGATTCATATGAAAAAAACCGATTAATTCATTATGAAAATGAAAAACAAAATGATAATGATTTTGAATTTGAAATAGATTTATTACTAAATCAAAAAGAAAATTTTAAAAAACAATATAGATATGATCTTTTTTCATATAAATCGATTAATTATGAGGATAAGAAAGACTCATATATTTATGGATTGCCATTACAAGTAAATAATAACCAAGAGATTTCTTATACTTCCAATACGCCTAAACGCAAACTATTTGATATGCTGGAAGGTGATATCCTTATCAATAATTATCTAGGAGAAGATGATAGTATAGATAGAAAAAAAGATATGGATCGAAAATATTTTGATTGGAAAATTCTCAATTTTTGTCTTAGAAAGAAGACCGATATTAGGGCCTGGGTCGATATTGATACTGTCACCAACAGAAATAAAAATACTAAGACTAAGACTGGGGTTAATAATTATCAAATAATCGATAAAATTGATAAGAAAAAGAAAGGTCTATTTTATTTCACGATTCATCAAGATCAAAAAATTAACCCATTCAATCAAAAAAAACCTCTTGTGGATTGGATGGGAATGAATGAAGAAATACTAAGTCGTCCCATATCGAATCTAGAACTTTGGTTATTCCCAGAATTTGTGATACTTTATAATACATATAAGATTAAACCGTGGGTCATACCAATCAAATTACTTCTTTTCAATTTTAATGTAAATAAAAATGTTAAGAAACATAAAAGTATCACTGGAAAGAAAAAAAGCGATATTTTTATATTATCGAATGAAAAAAAGACTTTTGAATTAGAAAATCAAAATCAAGGAGAAAAAGAATTAGCGGACCAAGCAGATCTTGAATCAGCTCTCTCAAACCAAGAAAAAAAAAAAGAAAAAGATGTTGAAGAAGATTATACGGGATCAGACATGAAAAAACGTAGAAACAAAAAGAAATACAGGAATAAAATAGAAGCAGAGCTTGAGCTCTTACTAAAAAGGTATTTGAATTTTCAATTGAGATGGGATGATTATTTAAATCAAAGAATCATCAATAACATCAAAGTATATTGTCTCCTGCTTAGAATGACAAATCCAAGAGAAATTGTTATATCCGCTATTCAAAGGGACGAAATGGATCTGGATATTATGACGGTCCATAAGGATTTACCTCTTACAGAAGTGATGAAAAAGGGAATATTGCTTATCGAACCAGTTCGCCTGTCTGTAAAAAATGATGGAAATTTTATTATATATCAAACCATAGGTATTTCATTGGTTCATAAGAGTAAGCATCAAATTAATCAAAGATACCTAGAAAAAAGCTATGTTGATAAAAATAAGAAGAATTTTTATGAATCCATTGCAATACGTCAAAAAATGAATGGAAATAGAGACAAAAATCATTATGATTTGCTTGTTCTTGAAAATATTTTATCCCCGAGGCATCGTAGAAAATTGAGAATTCTAATTTTTTTCAATTCTAGGAATAGAAACAATATCCATAGAAATACAGTATTTTGCAATGGATGCAATGGAAATAAGGTAACAAATTTCGATCAAGTTTTGTTGAATAAAAGAAAAAATCTTGATAGAGGTAAAACTAAACTAATTAAATTAAAGTTCTTTCTTTGGCCCAATTATCGATTAGAAGATTTAGCTTGTATGAATCGCTATTGGTTTGATACCAATAATGGCAGTCGTTTCAGTATGACAAGGATTCGTATGTATCCGCGATTGAAAAGTCATTATATTAATATTAATTCGATCTAAAATGAATCAACAAAATCTTCTGATTTTTTTTAAGTCTAAATTATTGTTTATTTTTTTTTGTGAGTACAGAAATAGACTATACTTTTGTATAGGATATCCTATCCGAATCCAATTTTTAAAATGGGATTGATTATTGAGTAATAAATTAAGTAATTTTATTTGACAAAATTACGAATTCTTAACGAAATTAAGATTATTGTGTATATCAAATTCAAATGAGTGGCATTATTACTACTGATCAAGAAATATATATATATATCGATAAAAATATCTCAAAAAAGAGAGGGGCGATTCCTTTTTATGGTAAAAAATTCATTCATCTCAATCATTTCGCAAGAAGAAAAAGAAGAAAACAGGGGATCCGTTGAATTCCAAGTATTGAGTTTCACCAATAAAATAAGACGACTTACTTCACATTTGGAATTGCACAGAAAAGACTATTTATCTCAAAGAGGTCTACGTAAAATTCTGGGAAAACGTCAACGGCTGCTGTCTTATTTGTCAAAGAAAAATAGAGTACGTTATAAAAACTTAATTAATAGGTTGGGTATTCGGGAATCAAGAATTCGTTAATTTTTAATTTTTCGTTAATTTGAAGAGTCATTTTTAATTATTTGATTTATTAGATCTTGAATTTTGATGAATTTTTTTTCGTTTTACGCAATTCATGGAAGAATGAATCGAGGAAAAACTTATGAATATACCAGCTACAAGAAAAGATCTCATGATAGTCAATATGGGCCCCCACCACCCGTCAATGCATGGTGTTCTTCGACTCATCGTTACTCTGGACAGTGAAGATGTTATTGACTGTGAACCAATATTGGGTTATTTACACAGAGGAATGGAAAAAATTGCGGAAAACCGAACAATTGTACAATATCTGCCTTATGTAACTCGTTGGGATTATTTAGCTACTATGTTCACAGAAGCAATAACTGTAAATGGGCCAGAACAGTTAGGAAATATTCAAGTACCTAAAAGAGCCAGTTATATCAGAGTAATTATGTTGGAATTGAGTCGTATAGCTTCTCATCTGTTATGGCTCGGACCCTTTATGGCAGATATTGGTGCACAAACTCCTTTCTTCTATATTTTCAGAGAAAGAGAATTCATATATGATCTATTCGAAGCTGCCACTGGTATGAGAATGATGCATAATTATTTTCGTATCGGAGGGGTAGCGGCTGATCTACCTTATGGCTGGATAGATAAATGTTTGGATTTCTGCCATTATTTTTTTACAGGAGTTACTGAATATCAAAAACTTATTACACGAAATCCTATTTTTTTAGAACGCGTTGAGGGCGTAGGAATTATTGGTAGAGACGAAGTAATAAATTGGGGTTTATCGGGACCAATGCTGCGAGCTTCCGGAATACAATGGGATCTTCGTAAAGTTGATCATTATGAGTGTTACGACGAATTGGATTGGGAAGTCCAATGGCAAAAAGAAGGGGATTCATTAGCTCGTTATTTAGTCCGAATTGGTGAAATGACAGAATCCATAAAAATTATTCAACAGGCTCTAGAAGGAATTCCTGGGGGGCCCTATGAGAATTTAGAAATCCGATACTTTGATAGAGAAAGGTATCCAGAATGGCATGATTTTGAATATCGATTCATTAGTAAAAAACCTTCTCCTATTTTTGAATTGCCGAAACAAGAACTTTATGTGAGAGTCGAAGCCCCAAAGGGCGAATTGGGAATTTTTCTGATAGGGGATCAGAGTGGTTTTCCTTGGAGATGTAAAATTCGCCCGCCGGGTTTTATCAATTTGCAAATTCTTCCTCAGTTAGTTAAAAGAATGAAATTGGCTGATATTATGACAATACTAGGTAGCATAGATATCATTATGGGAGAAGTTGATCGTTGAAATGATAATTGATACAACGGAAATACAAGATATCAATTCTTTTTACAGAGTGGAATCCTTAAAAGAGGTCTATGGAATTATATGGGTGCTTGTTCCTATTTTGGCTCTTGTATTGGGAATCACAATAGGCGTACTAGTAATTGTATGGTTAGAAAGAGAAATATCCGCAGGGCTGCAACAACGTATTGGACCCGAATACGCCGGTCCTTTAGGAGTTCTTCAAGCTCTAGCAGATGGGACAAAACTACTTTTCAAAGAGAATCTTCTTCCATCTAGAGGAGATACTCGTTTATTCAGTATCGGACCATCCATAGCAGTCATATCAATTCTACTAAGTTATTCAGTAATTCCTTTTGACTATCGCCTTGTTTTATCCGATCTCAATATCGGGGTTTTTTTATGGATTGCGGTTTCAAGTATTGCTCCCATTGGACTTCTTATGTCAGGATATGGTTCAAATAATAAATATTCCTTTTTAGGTGGTCTACGAGCTGCTGCTCAATCGATTAGTTATGAAATACCATTAACCCTATGTGTATTATCAATAGCTCTACGTGCGATTCGTTGAAACATAAACTTTTACCTATTCCTTTCTTTCTAGTCGTTATAGAAAAAGAGTTGAAATAAATTGCATAGATATCTTCATTTTTAATTCATTATTTGGATTTTGGATTAATGAATTAAATTATATTAAATTATATAGTTATATGAGTGAAAGAAAACAGCTATATAATATATATTTGCAGTAAAATTATTGAGTCTCGTCTTCGATGTATAAGAAGAATTAAAGAGTTGAGCATAAATAAACAGAAGAAGAAGAGACCGTTTACCCCAAGATTGGTTGATTAGTCATGTCATCCTAGCTTGAAGCGGGTTCAAAAAAATCAACCCTATTCGGTTTTCACTAACATTTGTTTGCATTACCATAAAGCGAAGGGTTTAGCAAAAATGAGTGGATGGTTAGAAATGCCAAACTACGCAAAGGATTAGTAATAGCGATTATGTAATTTATCCCAAAGGACATTTACACATAATATAAAAAGAATACTAATTGGGGCTTTAAGTTAGTAGAAATGATCAGGCAGTACTCCCCACGATTCCGATCCAGAGTATACTCCTATCCACCAATTAAAATAAATGACTATCGGAAACGAAATAATCCCTTATTTTGTAAGCTCCCCCTTTTTCTTAGAATCCCCACTTTCTTTTTAATAAAAGAAAGAAGAATAGGAATGAAAAAAAAAAAATAGAAAAAATATAATTACAAAAAAAAAAAGAGAGATCTTTTTTTTATTCTTTTATTTTATTCTTTCTTTCCTATATACATAGTCATGGAGATAGAATTAGTGTCATAATTCATCAACTAAACTAATAGAATGTCTAATTATTTTTCATAATTGAAAACGACGGGTTATTGATATTTCTACAAGCAGTATTTTATTGAAGACTAAAGGTTATTACTTAACAAATAAGAATTTAAATTATTTATTAAATTTATTAAATAAAGGATAAGATCGATTCAGACGTAGTTTTTTTTTTATTTATTATTATTATATAACAGACAGAATTTAAGCGGTCTAATTCAGGACCTTTGCTAGATTTGGAACCTATTTATCCTATAAATATAT